CGTTAATAATTAATTAAAAAATAAAAAAAATATAGATGCTTATCGTTCATTAATGAGAGGTGAATCTTATGATACAGAAGAGAAAGGTGAAGAAATATACAGAAGTATACACTTTAGGTCAACATATATGTATGTCTGCTCACAAAGCGAGAAGAGTAATTGATCAAATTCGTGGGCGATCCTATGAAGAAACACTTATGATACTAGAACTTATGCCTTATCGAGCATGTTATGCCATTTTAAAATTGGTTTATTCTGCAGCAGCCAATGCTAATCACAATAAGGGTTTGAACGAAACAAGTTTAATCATTAGTAAAGCCGAAGTCAACGAGGGCACAACTGTGAAAAAATTAAAGCCCCGGGCTCGAGGACGGGGTTATCCTATAAAAGGATCCACTTGTCATATAACTATTGTATTGAAAGATATATCTTTAGATGAAGAGGAAGAAATAGATAAAAGGAAATTCTATAAATTAGAGCTGAGGAATACTTAAAGGAAGAATATTTTATATTATAAAAATTATAAAAAATACAAATATTATAAAAAATACAAATACGCTATATTATGTTATGCTTAAAAAAAATCGAATGAATAAAAAAAAAATACAAACAGATGTCACGTTTCACGATATATATAGTAGTGGGGGATTATGGGACAAAAAATAAATCCACTTGGTTTCAGACTTGGTGCAACCCAAGGTCATCATTCTCTTTGGTTTGCACAACCAAAAAATTATTCAAAGGATCTACAAGAAGATCAAAAAATACGAGATTGTATCAAAAATTATGTGCAAAATAATATGAAAATATCCTCTAATGTAGAGGGAATTGCACGTATAGAGATTCAAAAAAGAATCGATTTGATTCAGGTCATAATCTATATGGGATTCCCCAAGTTATTAATAGAAGACAGGACTCGAAGAATCGAAGAATTACAGACGCATGTACAAAAAGAACTCAATTGTGTAAACCGAAAACTCAACATTGCTATTACAAGAATTGCAAATCCTTACGGGCACCCCAATATTCTTGCAGAATTTATAGCCGGACAATTAAAGAATAGAGTTTCATTTCGCAAAGCAATGAAAAAAGCTATTGAATTAACTGAACAGGCAGGTACAAAAGGGATTCAAGTACAAATTGCAGGGCGTATCGACGGAAAAGAAATTGCACGTGTTGAATGGATCCGAGAAGGTAGAGTTCCTCTACAAACCATTCGAGCTAAAATTGATTATTGTTCCTATGCAGTTCGAACTATCTATGGGGTATTAGGCATCAAAATTTGGATATTTGTAGACGAGGAATAATAAGAACTTACTTGACTTATATTTAGTTATATCTGGTGATAAAACAAAAAATGGCAAACTCTTTCATTCTTTTTCTGGTAAATAATAAAAAAAAAAAAAGAACAATTCTATAAGGTTGAATAAAAATTCGATTAATCATTTGATATAATTGCTATGCTTAGTGTGTGACTCGTTGGTTTTTTTAGGGTTGGGATTCAAAAAAATGGACAGCCCATAGTACAAACTGATAACTATAGAACTAATAACCAACTCATCACTTCGTGTTATCTGGATAGAAAGAACCAGTCAAGATATGATATATAAGTCATATCATTGTAGCAACTGAAATCTTTTTTACATAAACAAACAAAAAAAATCTGATTATGGGTTGTAAAGCAATATAAAGTATACAGATAAATGGAAGGGTGAGAGAAAGATAGAAAAAGAATATTAATGATATATAATTCCAATATGTAAGGTCTATGAGTCATCTCATATAAAGGGAATGTAATAAAGCATCAATACTGATTGATCCATAATTAGACAAATCCGTGCATAGAACAAAAAATCAAGAGCCCCGAGCCAATAAAGACTGAGAAGGTTGACTCAAGAATAAATTTAATTGGAGGCTCCGTTGTAAAATTCAGACCTAATCATTAATCGAGAAGTGGTGGGAACGACAGAACCTGTGAATGCATAAGATTCTATTGAAAACGAATCCTAATGATTCATTGAGTAGGATGGCGGAACGAACCAGAAACCTATTCATTTATTCTGAGAGGTCATGTCATAGACTAATCTTACAACTGAATGTTGAAAGAGTAAATATTCGCCCGCGAATTTTTTTTTATTTCTAAATTTTAGTCGATTCGAAATAAAAGGAAAAACAAAATAAAGATTCATTATAGTGTTCTACCAAAACGACATTATCTATAAATAGAATACGTGTTAAATTATATATTAAAACACAAAAAATTTCTAATTTATAATCGATTAGATCAAATTTCAAAGAATCCCACGATTCCATATATTATTAACCGTGTATTTTTTTTTTGTTTAATTATTTAAAATTGTTTAATTCGCGAGGAGCTGGATGAGAAGAAACTCTCGTGTCCGGTTCTGTAGTAGAGATGGATGGAATTGCTAAACAACCATCAACTATAACCCCAAAAGAACCAGATTCCGTAAACAACACAGAGGAAGAATGAAAGGAATATCTTATCGAGGTAATCGTATTTGCTTCGGTAGATATGCTCTTCAAGCGCTTGAACCCGCTTGGATCACATCTAGACAAATAGAAGCAGGGCGGCGAGCAATGACACGAAATGCACGCCGCGGTGGAAAAATATGGGTACGCATATTTCCAGACAAACCTGTTACAGGAAGACCTACAGAAACACGTATGGGTTCGGGGAAAGGATCTCCCGAATATTGGGTAGCTGTTGTTAAACCCGGTAGAATACTTTATGAAATGAGCGGAGTAGCAGAAAATATAGCTAGAAGGGCTATTTCAATAGCGGCATCTAAAATGCCTATACGAACTCAATTCATTCTTTCTGGATAGGAATGTAGAAACAAACGAAAGGGGTTTTTGGGATGAAAAAAAAACAATTGCAGGTTTCTTTTTTTGTTTTGAACAAATAATATTTCTTTTTTTTATTTATACCTTTGCATTGAAAAAGAAAAAACCGATAAAAAAATGATATGATTCAACCTCAAACCCATTTGAATGTAGCGGATAACAGCGGGGCCCGAGAATTGATGTGTATTCGAATCATAGGAGCTAGTAATCGACGATATGCTCATATTGGTGACATTATTGTTGCTGTAATCAAGGAAGCAGTACCAAATACACCTCTAGAAAGATCAGAAGTGGTCCGAGCTGTCATTGTACGTACTTGTAAAGAACTCAAACGCGACAACGGTATGATAATACGATATGATGACAACGCTGCGGTTGTTATTGATCAAGAAGGAAATCCAAAAGGAACCCGAATTTTCGGCGCGATCGCCCGGGAATTAAGACAGTTAAATTTCACTAAAATAGTTTCATTAGCACCTGAAGTATTATAGGGGAAGACCTTAATATAGTATTTGAATGAAATTGATTAAATTTATTTAATTAATTAGTAAATTGTTTATCTATCACGTATATATCTTTAATAATTTATAAATAAAAAAAAAAAAAAAAAGAATTCATAAATATTAAAAAAAATTCAGAAAAAAAGAAAAAGAGCATGTTGATTATATCAAAATTCGGGGGAAACAAAAATCTTAGTTTATCATGAGTAAAGACACTATTGCTGACATAATAACCTCTATACGAAATGCTGACATGAATAAAAAAAGAACAGTTCGAATACCATCTACTAACATCACTGAAAATATTGTTAAAATCCTTTTACAAGAAGGTTTTATTGAAAACGTGAGAAAACATCAAGAAAGCAATAAATATTTTTTGGTTTTAACCCTACGACATAGAAGAAAGAGGAAAGGACCATATAGAACTGTTTTAAATTTAAAACGGATCAGTCGACCCGGTCTACGAATATATTCTAACTATCAACGAATTCCTAGAATTTTAGGCGGAATGGGGGTTGTAATTCTTTCTACTTCTCGAGGTATAATGACAGACCGAAAGGCTCGACTAGAAGGAATCGGCGGAGAAGTTTTGTGTTATATATGGTAATCTTTCTAATAGCCGACACGGTCATATTTGTGAAAAAAGAGAAAGGACAAGTTTATAATATTATCCCTCTTACATTAGTTGATACTTCAAAGCGGTTTTACCTGGAATGAAACAACAAAAATGGATTCATGAGGGTTTAATTACTGAACAACTTACCGATGGTATGTATCTTCCGGATTCGTTTAGATAACAAAAAAATTATTCTGGTTTTTGTTTCGTAAAGGATTTCATATAGTTTTATACGTATACTACCAGGAAATAGACTAAAAATTGAGGTAAGTCCTTATGATTCAACCAAAGGGCGTATAATTTAGAGACTCCAAAGCAAAGACTTGAATGATTAGGCGGTTTTTTCAATTTCAACATTCTTTCGTGAGGATACAATTCGAAATTAAAAATTTCAAGAAACTTATTTTCTTCCAATAAGTAGATTCGGAATTAAAAAAAGGAATGACAAATATGAAAATAAGGGCCTCCGTTCGTAAAATTTGTGAAAAATGTCGATTGATCCGTAGGCGGGGACGAATTATAGTAATTTGTTCTAACCCGAGACATAAACAAAGACAAGGATAATCTTTCTAAAACAAAAAGACTCTCGAAATCTAAAGGACCCGATGTACAGATGTACAAATAAATAAAATAAGTAAAAAAAAAAAAACAAGAATAAAGATCTGTTTTGACATGAAATGGATATATCCATATATCTCTGACTTATATTTATGAGATGATAAAATATGGCAAAACCTATACCAAAAATTGGTTCGCGTAGAAATAGACGTATTGGTTCACGTAAGAATACACGTAGAATCCCCAAGGGAGTTATTCATGTTCAAGCAAGTTTCAACAATACCATTGTGACTGTTACAGATGTACGGGGTCGAGTAATTTCTTGGTCCTCTGCCGGGGCTTGTGGATTCAAGGGTACAAGAAGGGGTACACCATTTGCCGCTCAAACCGCAGCAGGAAATGCTATTCGGACAGTAGTGGATCAAGGTATGCAACGAGCAGAAGTTATGATAAAAGGC